GTATAAGTTAGTGATCCCCTTAGGGATCCCGGCTCTTTGAGTCCTTTCTTCCGTGATGAATTTTTAGCACCAGCCCTACATTTTTTCTCTGTGGACCAAGGGGCTAAGCAGGAAGAGGGTTCATGAGAGAAGTACGGGGGTCAACCTGCTTCAAATATACAACATGGATTCTGGCAATCCAATCCAATGGAGTTGGACCCTCATGTCGATCTGAATGAATCAGTTTTTCTACTCTGTTTTTGGTTGTTCGCCTAAACAAGAAAGGAATTCATTCTTGTTTAGGCAGTTTCTATCATCCATACATAGTGCTTTGATCTAAGATTTCAATTCATGCTTCAACAGTAGCATATGAACTAAGGTCGAAAATATCGAATAAACAAGTGTTTCCACGACTCTACCACCCGGCCAATCCTCTTCCACTTAATCCCCTTTTTCATGGCCATATATCTTTACGGATAAGGAATGGAGAAATCTTTCTCCTGTTCCACAAATCAAATGGTTCATTTACTCCGGGAGCAGCCATCTCTTTCTCAACAATATTTTTTTCATTTGATCCAAGAGCCTTCCCTTAGATAGGAACAGATTTGCTAAATACTGATAACTCTCCAACAGAATATGAGAAGAGAAAGATCCTTTACATAAGGAACTATGGATTCTAAGTCTTCTTTGCCATCTCTGACGACGAGCCAACAATTCAGTGTGCTTTTTTTGCTTATTGAACCAATTTTCATTGAAAGATGAAGAAGGATACTTATCTAGGTCTAGGTCAGACCTCTTCTCAAACAATTCTCGACGTGAAAACCAAAAGTCCAGCCGTATGACTACCAAAAAGAATGGCTGCGGAGGTTCCCAAATGAATCGGTTTATTAGAAAAACGCTTTGTTCTTTGGAAAATCTCTCTTTTTTCTGGTACAGAATTGTTCCACTCTGCAAGAACTCCGAATCTTTCTCTTGAAGCTCCTCCTCTTGAAGCTTATCTTCCTCGTGATCAAGAGGCCACTTGCCCTGAAAAGACTCGGCCCAATAAAGAAATCCGGATTTCATATGGATATTCTCAATTTCGAGATTATCAAATAGATAGCGCCTTATTTTAGCAGACCGAACTATTTGAAACTATTTGATTGAAGAAATCGTTTTCTATCTCTTGCGGGTTCACCGCTTCGTGCCCTTCTTCAAACTCCGATTCGTCTATTTCATTTCTCAATCTATCATAATGGATAGAAAAAGATTTCTGTTGCATCATATCTAACGGATTCCTTGGTTCGGACCGAAGAAGTAATGTCTCACTGAAATTTTTTTCTATCCTTTTCTCCCATTACAAAAGAAAGAGTTCAAATCTTCGCACTTATCACTTATCAGAGTCCATTTCATAAGGATCTTCTCACTTATCCGAGTCCATTTCATAAAAATCTTCTCAAGAATTACCCATGGTATATCAAAAATATCTTGAATTTTTGATACCAAGTTTGGTAATATCAAGTTGAAATAAATCTCGGAAAGGATGGATCTTATAAGTTTGAACCCACTCGTAGTTAAGATCGTGGGGAGATATTTTTTGTAAATATTGCACTCGTAGTAATAAATATTATCTTTTTATCTTTAATATCTCCCTCGAAAATGATCACAGAAATCAGATCTTTTTTTTTTTAAGGTTATCTTGATCCTACGTTTATTAACATATTTTTTTTTGCTTCGAAAACGAAAAAGACTCCAGTTTTCTTTCTTTCCGGATGGTAAAGATTTCTTAGAACATGGATTTGATTAACACTCCATGTTTGAATTGACACTGAGATACGGATGCAAGTTCTTAACTTTTGAATCAGATCGATTCATATATGATGAATAAAATCTCCAAAGAATTTCTAAAAAGTCCGTGATCGAGGAACTTTCTCTATAGCTATAGAATTTTGGATCGGCTGTAATTGGATCAAAATTTCTTGGTGGCGAGATGAAAGATCTTAAGGATTCCAGATTGGATTTCTTTGGATAAAGAGTCCTTGGAAAAACAAAAGATCCGTAAAACTTATTATAAATTTTTCGATAGAATTTAGATAATTTATACATAAAAGACTTGTACAAATTATCTCTTGTGTTACCCCTTTGTGGAAAATCCTGATCGTGAGGTATTTGTGTGTCAGAGATTCGCAGAGAAAGAGTCAAAAAAAATTGTTTTTTTTTTACCGACAAAGAAGAAATTATTTTGTTGCGAATAAACAATATAATTCTTTTCAATTGGCTGGAATTTTCTACTTCAATGAGATTCGATCTTGTTAAATCATATTCAATATTGCATAAGATATTTTTTCCTTTCCTAATAAACCGATTTCCCAACCACACATTGTCGAACCAAAAATTCGATTCGTGCGGATTCTTCCCCCAACTAACCATCGGATGGATCATGTATACACAACAATAGAAATTCAAGATCTTTGTTATTTCTATCTTTGAATGAGATTTGAATTCCAGCTACGGTTTCATTACAAATCAAGTCCCTATTTTTTATGATCAGGTTTCTCGACCACCAGGAACTCCGAATGATACAGATATACTTTTTCTTTCTTGGAAGAACACAATGAATTTCTTCTCCATCCATAAAAAAACTCCCAGAAAAGGTTTTTCCTTTTGGAAGCGAAACAACCAAGTTATTGGAAGAACAAAAAGATTCTTCCCTGCATTCAACCGAACTAAGAAGCCCCCTCAAATCGAGATTTTTTCTTTCTATTAGATTTTGATTGTGGACACGATAGAGAAAGACTCCTGCTAGAACAAAAATCAAAGTCTTTAAAAAATTCTTTACGACAGCCTGCATTTGGCCGAAATCAATGAGAGTTTTCATGATCCTCCATATTTTTCTTATTTATTTTATATATATACGATAAAAATGAAAAATATTTTCTTTTTATTCGTATTGTATTTATTAAGTAATTTTTTCTCGTATTAACGAATTTTTTATCATAAACGAAATTTTTCTAGTATTGTATTAACGAATTAGCTATTTTAGAAACCTAAAGGTTTGCACTCATTAGAAGATCAGAACAGACAGATAAAAAAGCTGATTCCATTTTATTGCTGCAATGATTAATTGCATATTAATCTCGATTCTGGAAGTAACTATAATAAAAAGAAAATATAAGGCGGCTTTTACTTTTAATATCCATTTTTCGAATTGAATTCAAAAAAAAGTGAAGGAATCACAATCCTTTCAATTCTAAGATATATCTCTGTTCTGTCTTTTTTCATTCATATATTTGATATCAAGAAAAGATTAAGTAATACAAATCGTATCAATTAAGACATATATCATTTTTTTTTCATATTGAAATTTGAGAAATTTGACTTCGTGCTCCGAATGAATGATGGTTTACTCAATACAATATCTCTTCGGCGAAACAGCGGATATCTTGATCGGGGAAGAGAACGGGTCAATCTCATATGACCCAATATGTTTGACAAGTCACACTATATGTCAAGCCAAGCTTTTCGGTTCCAGGACGGCGAAAAGATACTTTTGGTATTCCTATACTCAAAAATTTCAACCAAAAAATGCATATCCTTTATTCACTTAAATAAGGAAAGGTGAAAATCCATGATTTCTTGTCTTCATTCCTTTTTCTTCTATTTGATACATCGATTTTGATACACCGATTTCTTCTCTTTGATTTTGATACATGGAAGGGTTTTTTGATAGAGTAAGACAGAATGGATTCAAAAAAACTGTAACGAAAGGATTGATCATTCGAATAAGTATCCATTTATTCTCCAATAATGCAATCTTCCCCTTGCGTATTGGTACTTATCGGGTATAGAATAGATCTGCTTCTCTTTGTTCTTACGAACAGAGTTGTTCCCTTATTTTTCTTTTCAATGAGATGAAATAAAAATGAACCACAGAATCTACTAAAAAAAAGTTTAGGTACACAATATATCGTCTTCTTAGTTTAATACGTACGAGAAAATCAAGTTTCTATTTCTCTTTGATAAAGGGGTATTTCCATGGGTTTACCTTGGTATCGTGTTCATACTGTCGTATTGAATGATCCCGGTCGACTGCTTTCTGTTTCTATAATGCACACAGCTCTAGTTGCTGGTTGGGCCGGTTCGATGGCTTTATACGAATTAGCTCCTCTGACCCCGTTCTTGATCCAATGTGGAGATTATGATCAGAAATATTATTTCATTAATTGCATCCATGGCTGAATGGTTAAAGCGCCCAACTCATAATTGGCAAATTCGTAGGTTCAATTCCTACTGGATGCACCCTAATAGGAAGGGTCAAAAAGTCTATCGGAATTGGCTCAATGGGATCTTCCATAACGAATTAATTGGTATAGTATATTCATACCCTAACATAGGAAGAGTAAGAACTAGAATTCTGATCGATACTAAAACTCATAGGGAAGAAAATGGATTTATGGATGGAATCAAATATGCAGTAGTTAGAGGAAAAAGTCTTCGCTTATTGGGGAAGAATGAATCTTTAATGAAATACCAAAATCCAGAGGATGTATTTGCGCGATAGGCTCATTTATGGACTTATTGTGAAAATTGTGAGACATCCATTTACAAAAAATATGCACAAAAAAACAAATCTATTTGTCAACATGGTGCATTTCATTTACCAATGGAGAGTTTAGATCGAATCGAATCTTTGATTGATTGATTCGGGTACTTGGGATCCTACGGATGAGAATATAGTTTCTATTGATCCCTATGAGATTCTTAGAAAAAAGAAAGAGAAGAATACATAGAGGAATAGATTTCTATATATAGAAATATATATATATATTATATATATATATATATTTTTTTTAATAAAGGAGAAATTCTCCTAAGATACCGAGAGGAAGGAGAAGTAGATAACCATTTGTTCAACAATGACAAATTATTACACGAGGAAGAACTTGAAGACCTTGTATACATACTTCTAATGTCGAATCAGGATCAACAAAGAAAGAAATCAAGGATTGAGTCGAACTAAGGTAATAGCTATGAATAGTCATCTTCTACCCCGAAAGGGCTAGAAGAATGGCACCTATTATGGGACATACAATGCATTACAGGCGTATGATCATTACGCTTCGACCGGGTTATTCTATTCCACCTCTTCTAGAGATTCTTTATTCTATTCCACCTCTTCTAGAGAAAAGAACTTAAAGAAAAATACTTAATAACACGGCGATACATTTATACAAAACTTCTAGTCGGAGCACACGCAATGGAGCCGTAGAAAGTCAAATGAAATCCAATCCACGAAATAATTTGATCTATGGACGACATCGTTGTAGTAAAGGTCGTAATGCCAGAGGAATTATTACCGTAAGGCATAGAGGGGGGGGTCATAAGCGTCTATACCGTAAAATCGATTTTCGACGGAATCAAAAAGACATATCTGGTAGAATCGTAACCATAGAATACGACCCTAATCGAAATACATACATTTGTCTTATACACTACGAGGATGGTGAGAAGAGATATATTTTACATCCCAGAGGAGCTATAATTGGAGATACCATTTTTTCTGGTAAAGGAGTTCCTATATCAATGGGAAATGCCCTACCTTTGAGTGCGGTTTGAACTATTGATTTACGTAATTGGAAGTAACCAATTAGGTTTACGACAAAACCTAGAAATCGATCACTAATCCATTTGGAGTACCTCTATGGAATAGACCTCAACAGAAAACTGTTGAGTAAGGGCAGCAAGTGATTGAGTTCAGTAGTTTCTCATAGAAAATTATTGACTCTAGAGATATGGTAATATGGAGAAAATTGTTTGAAGCACGCACAGAACTGGAAGCGCCCCTTCTTTCAAAGAGAGGAGGACGGGTTATTCACATTTCATTTGATGGTCAGAGGCGAATTGAAAGCTAAGCAGTGGTAATGAAGATCCCCCGAAGAGATGTCTCCTACGTTACCCGTAATATGTGTAAGTATCGACGTAATTTGATAGAGTCATTCGGTCTGAATGCTACATGAAAAACATAAGCCAGATGACGGAACGGAGAGACCTAGGATGTAGAAGATGATAATATGAATGATTCGGGAGATTAGGATTCCTAAATATCCACTCATGTGATACTTCATTATACGATGAAAAGATCTATTTTTTTCTATATCATCATATACATCTAGAAAGCCGTATGCTTTGGAAGAAGCTTGTACAGTTTGGGAAGGGGTTTTTTTGATAAAAAAGAAGAATCTACTTCAACCGATATGCCTTTAGGCACGTCCATACACAACATAGAATTCACACATGGAAAAGGCGGACAATTAGCTAGAGCAGCAGGTGCTGTAGCGAAACTGATTGCAAAAGAGGGTAAATCGGCCACATTAAGATTACCATCTGGGGAGGTTCGTTTGATATCCCAAAACTGCTTAGCAACAGTCGGACAAGTGGGTAATCTTGGGGTGAACCGAAAAAGTTTGGGTAGAGCTGGATCGAAGTGTTGGCTAGGTAAGCGTCCTGTAGTAAGAGGAGTAGTTATGAACCCTGTGGACCATCCACACGGGGGCGGTGAAGGAAGAGCCCCAATTGGTAGAAAAAAACCCGCAACTCCTTGGGGTTATCCTGCGCTTGGAAGAAGAACTAGGAAAAGGAGAAAATATAGTGATAGTTTGATTCTTCGTCGCCGTAAATAGGAATATTCAAAATCGAATTTTTGGAATTCGAAATAATGTGATGGGCGAACGACGGGAATTGAACCCGCGCATGGTGGATCCACAATCCACTGCCTTGATCCACTTGGCTACATCCGCCCCTTATCTAGCTAAAGAAAGGATTTTCTCTTTTTTCCATTCATCATTATTGTTTTTATTCTGACCTCGATACTTAGATCGAGATATTGGACATAGAATGCCAATCTTTACTATGCAAAAAAAGGAGTAATCAACTGTGATAGGTCAAAACAAAAGATTTGTAGCAAAGAAAAAGAAAAGATATGTAGCAAAGAAAAAGAAAAGATATGTAGCTAAGCATTTATCGGAAAAAACGGAAAAAATAAAAATGGGGCAGGAGAACGAAATCATAAGAACTTGGTCTCGGGCATCTACTATTACACCCTCCATGGTTGGCCGTACAATCGCTATTCATAATGGAAAGGAACATATACCTGTTTATATAACAGAATCTATGATAGGTTACAAATTGGGAGAATTCGTGCCTACCCGTTTTTGGGGGATAGATGCAATAAATGATAACGATAATAAATCTGTAATGAAGAATCAAAAAAAATAGGGATCAAACATAAGGAGAAAGAATCTTATGAAAAATTTTAAAAAGCTAGCGGATAACCCTATGAAAAAGAACTCAAGTTCAAGTAAAGGAGTCCAAGTTTTAGCTCAACATATAGGTATTTCTGTTTCCAAAGCGCGAAGAGTAATTGATCAGATTCGCGGACGTTCCTATGAAGAAACAATTATGATACTAAGTTTCATGCCTTATCAAGCATCTTATCCCATTTTCAAATTAGTTTATTCTGCAGCAAAAAATGCTAATCATAATATGGGTTTAAACGAAGCTGATTTATTCATTAGTAAAGCCGAAGTCAATAGAAGTACTATTAGAAAAAAGGCAAGACCCCGTGCTCAAGGACATAGTTATCCAATAAAAAGAAGCACATGTCTTATAAAAGTCGTACTCAAGGAAAAACCGAAATCTTTATTAAATCAATCTAAAATTTAGATTCCTTTTCATTTAAAAAGATATGGATGAAAAAAAGAAAATAGAGAATTATGGGACAAAAAACAAATCCACTTTGTTTCAGACTTGGTACAACCCATAGTCATCATTCTGTTTGGTTTGAAGAACCAAAAAATTATTCTACGAGTATACAAGAAGATCAAAAAATACGAAATTTTTTCAAGAATTATGTACAATATAGAATCAAAAAAGGTTTACAAATTGGTACCAAGAAATATTTAGAAAAATTAAAAAAAATAGAGCAAAAGAATAAAAAACAAAAAAGTAAAAAAAAGAGAATATCTTTACCTCCCTTACCTCCCTTAGGCTTTGAAGGAATTATACGTATAGAAATTGAAAAACAAGGATTTAGAACACAAAAAACATTTATACGAGTCATCATCTATAGCGGATTCGTACCAAAATTCTTATTAAAAGGGAAATGTTTGGCAAAATTCAAGAAAAATGTAAAAAAACAAGAATTCTTTTCTATATACCCCAGATTAATTCGTATTCAACTCAAAAGAGCTGAACAATTATATAGCCAACCTAATCTTCTTGCAGAATTTATAACCTTACAATTAAAAAATAGAGTCCCCTTTAGAAAGACAATGCAACAAGCTATTGATTTAGCTAAAGAAACAGATACAAAAGGAATAAAACTTCAACTCGCAGGCCGTATCGACGGAAAAGAGATCGCACGTAAAGAAGGTAAAAGAAAGGGTAAACTTCCCCTACAAATAATTTGTGCCAAAATAGATTATTGTTCTCATACAATTCAAACTATCAATGGAGTTTTAGGCTTAAAAATTTGGATATTTAGAAAGTAGAGCAAAGTAGAAAAAAATGACTTTGTCTTTCTATATTTATAGCAACTAGAACTATTTTTTTAAAACGCATAAGCCGACCCAGTTTACGAATTTATTCGAAATATCAACGAATTCCTAAGATTCTAGGTGGAATAGGAATTGTAATTCTGTCTACTTCTCAGGGTATAATGACAGATCGAGAAGCTCGACTTCAAAGAATTGGAGGAGAGATTTTGTGTTATATATGGTAATCCTCAAAAAAATAGACAAAAAAGCTGTCAATAAAAAAAAATAATAATAATTTTGTATTTTAGAAATAATTATAATTATTTTTACGTTATTTAGCAGTTAAGTCTATTAATCCATATAATCGAGGAAAAAGATATGAAAGAGAAAAGAAAAACCAACATAGATATCAATAAAAAAGAGCAATTTCTTTATGAAGGAATAATTGTGGAACCGATCAAAGATATCTTTTTTTTTATCTTAAAAATCAAACCGTTGTGAGTTATCTAAATGAAAGAGAGCAATTTCTTTCTAAAGGACTTGTAACCCATCAAAGATATCATGTTCCACGTACGTCTGCATCATAATAGTCAAATCGTTGTGGGTTTTCGATCTTTCAATATGCGCCGTAATCGTATACGTGTGTTACTAGGGGATAGAGTCAAGATACAAATAAGTGAATTTGATTCACAAAGAGGGAAAATTTCTTATCGATTTCCCCAAGATAGAAAAAAAAAAGACAAATTCTTTGATTGATTCTATTAGAGAAAAACGAGGAATTCGAATTAGTTAGGGTTAAATCAAAATTGAATTGACTCTTTTAGTATAATTGCTATGCTTAGTGTGTGATTCGTTAGTTTTTTTTTCTTTCAAAGTTAGAATTGAAAAAATCAACTAATCCTTACTAAAAACTTATTTCATAATAAAAAAAAACTAAAAACCAACCTATTGCTTCGTATTATCAAGATCCTAAGAAACAGTCACTATATGAATAAATCATATATTTGTAGCAACTGAAATCTCATCTTTTTTCTCTAATTCATAGAGAAAAAAGAGGATTATCCAGTGTTTAGTAAAAAAAAAAAGGATTTTTAGAAAAGGAGGGGTGATAGAAAGAAAGAACAAGATATCAATGCTATATGATCCCAATATGTATGGTCTATAAATCATGTGATAAAAGAAAAAGCAGTGTCACAAAGCATCAATAATCAAATATTCAATTCAAAAATACATAAAAAAGAGAAATTTTAATAAAAAAGAATAAAGAGTCCTGAGTTAAGAAAACTAAGGAAATTGACTCAACAACAAATTTTGTTGGAAGCTCCATTGCAGAGTTTAGACCTAACCATGAATAGAGAAGCTATGGGAACGACAGAACCTGTGACTATGTAGAATTCTATTCAAAAAAATTCTAAAAATTCATTAGGTGGGATGGCGGAACAAACTAAGAAAAAATTGAATTATTTATTCTGAAAGTCATGAATTGAACCTACGAATGAAAGAAAAAA